TCAATAATCCATATTTGTAGCAATGAAATACTAGTGTTCCTACCCCAAGTGATAGATGATTGATTACAAGATGGTATATATTCTTTATAAAGGACCAGAAATACCTTGCTTACGTATCATTGGGAAGTGCATTAACATAAATACGGCGGTAAGAAGAGGTAATACAAAAGTGTGTAAACTATAAAAACGAGTCAAAGTGGATTGTCCTACACTAGCACTTCCGCGTAATAACTCTACCAGAGGCGAGCCTATTACAGGAATAGCGTCTGGTACGCCTGTTACAATTTTTACTGCCCAATAACCAATTTGGTCCCGAGGTAAGGAATAACCAGTTACACCAAAAGATGCGGTCAATACACCCAAAACCACACCTGTAACCCAAGTCAATTCACGAGGTTTTTTAAAGCCGCCGGTGAGATACACGCGAAATACATGCAGGATCATCATTAGGACCATCATACTTGCCGACCATCGATGAACTGATCGGATTAACCAACCAAAATTAGCTTCAGTCATTATATATTGAACAGAAGCAAAGGCCTCTGTAACGGTCGGACGATAATAAAAAGTCATAGCAAACCCGGTAGCTACTTGTACTAAAAAACAAGTAAGCGTAATTCCCCCTAGACAATAAAATATGTTGACGTGAGGAGGAACATATTTACTAGTTATATCATCGGCAATTGCCTGAATCTCAAGACGTTCTTCGAACCAATCATAGATTTTATTGAGATAGGTAAATCAAGGGGACCCCCCCGGAGAACCGTATATGAAAATTTCATCTCGTACGGCTCAAACAGAAACACCCAAATACTAGTTCTAACGGATGTGTGTAATAGAAAGTTTGAAATTTATTAATTCTATGATTTATGATTCAATTTTTTTTTGAAGATACTAAAGAATAAAAATCCGAAAGCTCTTCTTTGTGGTTATAATGCCAAAAAATCAAGTCGGCTCATTCGTCTATATATTGATCGTTATAGGCCTCTTGAATCTTCTATTTACCTATTTTCTTTGGTGTTATTTATGTGTAATGCGGCTTTACTGCTGTTTTCTTTATTATTGATAGGAATTCTCTTGTTAAGACCCTATGAATTGATTAAAACCTCAGATTCATACTAAAACCACGATGATTCAATAAAACCCTTTCAAACTAAGTCTAAGTCCCAAAATTCCCTGAGTAAGAACCATTGGATCATCACTTATTCAATGAATAGATATAATGACTAAAAATCCAAACCAAAGAAACCTTTGTTTTGTCCTTTGATCAAAATAAGCATAAACGAAAGTTTGAAAGAATAAAACTATTTCTATTTATAACTTCTAACTCTTTGAAAAAATTTTTTGAAGTCCGGACACGAGGTCTGACTATTAAGTATGAATCATAGTTCTAATAGTAATCTATTTCATATATTCCGTGCTCCAGATACTAGAATGAATATCCGACGAAGTAAAACCATCTCTATCAAGATCAAGATGACAGACCCATTCTCTGTACTATCCATAGGATCATTTATACCAAGTCACACACTCATATTCCGGAAATACAGAAACAAAGAAATTCCACGGTCAAACTACCAAAATAGAATGGGATAAAAATCAGAAACCTAAACGCTTCACTTTGTATTGAAAAAGCCAGTTAATGGTTCTTGTGAATCTAATTCATTGAAATTCCATCCAGTAAAATGGAAGAATTATAAATCTCCAAAATAATAGATAGGAATATCGCGAATAGAGCCATTGCGAGACCCATCAAAGGAGTAGTTCCCCACCCAGGAGCTACTTTACCATATTCTGAATTCAATGGTTTCAATAAACTCCCCGCATTAGTTCGTTTTGGGCGGCCAGATCTAGAACTACCTTCAACGGTTTGTGTAGCCATAATATTTTATATTCAGTAAGATCTGTTGACTTTGTATACCATTCCGTTGTAAATAAATGATCTTATCATAGATCCATTGTGGTCTTAAAACTTTATAATGTCTTAAAACTATATAATCATGGAAACAGCAACCCTAGTTGCCATCTTTTTATCTGGTTTACTTGTAAGTTTTACTGGGTACGCCTTATATACTGCTTTTGGGCAACCCTCTCAACAACTAAGAGATCCATTCGAGGAACACGGGGACTAGTTGAAGTACGGATCCTCCCAATATTGGGAGGATCCGTACTTCAATTGAGATAATGACAAATCATTTCACCTTTTTAGTTGGAACTTTAGGCGGGTCTCGAAAAAAGATAGCGAAAAAAATTATTCCTAGAGTTGAGACTAAAAGGAATGTATAAACCAATGCTTCCATAGATTCGATCGTGGTTTACAATTATAGCTTCCATACCTGTTTATTTGGGATCGTCTCCCGGATAAATAAAGAACAAGAGTCAAAGAAAAGGCAGTGATTCAAATCAAGATTTATCTGGTACCCCATCTAAAAATCACAAAAATAAAATAAAAAAGAAAAGTAACAAGTAAGAAAGCATATTGTATCAGACTACTTGTCTTCTTGTAGTTGGATCTCCAAGTTTTTGGAATGCTCCAAATTCCACTTGAGCATCTAAATCTGGATCAATACCAGCAAAAACATCTCGAAACAAGGTTCTAGCACCATGCCAAATGTGTCCGAAGAAGAAGAGCAAAGCAAACGAAGCATGTCCAAAAGTAAACCAACCCCGTGGACTGCTACGAAAAACACCATCGGATTTCAAAGTAGCACGATCTAATTCAAAAATCTCACCCAATTGAGCACGTCTAGCATATTTTTTCACAGTAGCGGGATCGCTATAACTGACTCCGTTGAGTTCGCCGCCATAGAACTCGACAGTTACACCTACTTGTTCGACACTATATTTAGATTCCGCCCTTCTAAAAGGAACATCGGCTCTAACAATTCCGTCTCCGTCTACCAAAACAACCGGAAATGTTTCAAAAAAAGTAGGCATACGACGTACAAAAAGTTCGCGCCCCTCTTTATCTCTAAAGATAGGATGTCCTAACCACCCAACAGCTATTCCATCCCCGTTGTCCATTGAGCCCGCTCTGAATAACCCCCCCTTTGCCGGATTATTGCCGATGTAATCATAAAAAGCTAGTTTTTCGGGAATTTTAGACCAAGCTTCAGATAAACTTTGATTTTCAGCCAACCCAGCACCAATTCTTCGATATATTTCTTGTTGGAAGTATCCTTGATCCCATTGATAACGAGTGGGACCAAATAATTCAATCGGGGTAGTTGCTGAACCATACCACATAGTTCCAGCAACTACAAAAGCGGCAAAAAAGACAGCAGCAATACTACTGGAAAGGACGGTTTCAATATTTCCCATACGTAATCCTTTGTATAGGCGTTGAGGTGGACGTACACTAAGATGGAATAGACCCGCCAATATGCCCAAGGTCCCTGCTGCAATATGATGAGAGGCTATTCCTCCCGGAACAAAAGGATCAAAACCCTCCACACCCCACGCTGGATTTACGGATTGTACCCTTCCAGTTAGTCCATAAGGATCGGACACCCATATTCCAGGACCATACAATCCTGTTACATGAAATGCACCAAAACCAAAGCAAGCCACCCCTGATAGAAATAAATGAATTCCAAAGATCTTAGGCAAATCCAAAGAGGGTTTTCCTGTACGTTCATCAGTAAATATTTCTAGATCCCAATACACCCAATGCCAGATAGCTGCCAAAAAGCACAAGCCCGAAAACACAATATGTGCCCCGGCCACACCTTCGTAACTCCAAATACCCGGATTCGTTACAGTACCCCCTGTGATACTCCAACCGCCCCATGAATTGGTTATTCCTAAACGAGTCATGAAGGGTATAACGAACATACCCTGTCTCCACATTGGATCAAGAACAGGATCAGAAGGATCAAAAACTGCTAATTCGTATAGAGCCATCGAACCGGCCCAACCAGCAACCAGAGCTGTATGCATTATATGGACAGAAATCAAACGACCGGGATCATTCAATACGACGGTATGAACACGATACCAAGGCAAACCCATGGAAATACCCCTTTATCAATGAAAAATAGACACAATGTAACTTTATTGCATTGGAAAAAACTATGCTGTGGACCCTCTTTTTAGTGGATTATCTTGGGGAAAGAATTAATATTTGTTTGATTTGTTTGATTCTTTTCAATTACTTTTAGTAATAATGAAACTATTTTGTTCGTAGGAACAAAAAGAAGCAGATCTATTCTACACCCGATAAGTACCAATACGCAATGGTAGGGGAGTTGATACCATTTTATATGAGTGAATGCATATATATATTTGTTCATCATTCAAAGGACTTATTTGTAATAATTTTCCTTTATTCATTTTGTCTTCTTTATCTTTTTTTATGAACTTAGTCAATCTATGGATAAAATATGATAAAGGCCAATATTAGTAGGACACTAAATCCATTGTTACGCTTTCACATCAAAGTGAGATATAGTACTTAATTTTTCTTTTATTTAATGCCTATTGGTGTTCCAAGAGTACCTTTTCGAAGTCCTGGAGAGGAAGATGCATTGTGGATTGACATATAGTGCGACTTGTCAGATATATTGGGTCATATGGTATTTCCCCATTCTCTTCCCCGATCGAGATATCCTCCCCTTCGCCCAAGAAAGATTGATTGAATTATCAAAAATTTGGAGCGTGAAGTTCAATTAGATCCATTTTTTCGGGAGGGTATACAGATTAATATTATCAATTAGAATAATTTATGGTTATCTTGGTTAGGCCAATAAAATGAAGTATCCAGGCTCCGTTTAGAAAAAAACCGGTAATAAATCTATTTATGATTACTATTTCTATCATATTCTATTTCTTTATATATTTATAATAGAAGTGATCTCAAACTGTTAATCAATCGAGTAATATGATGAATGCATTGAATATCTGTTGTAAGACATGAAATAAATTGTAAAAAGGAAGTCGTAGCAAAAGGACGTGGTATTGGGGCATTTGTCATATATGTGCAAATCCAAATCGGGCGGATCTTTACTCGGAGTAGAGCATAAACCTAAAAAAATTGAAGAAGCCCATTCAGGAACAAGAAAATTACATCGCGATTGAGATTGTATCTCGATGAAACAATACATCAATGAAAAGTTAGTTAGATAAATTTAGTAATTTTTTTTATAGATAAACAAAACAGGCCAAAACCCATCTTTTTTTAAAAATGAAAGAAAAGCCCCTTTTTATAAGTTAAAAGCCTGGTATGAAAAAAAAAAAAAATAAAAGAAAGCGCTAGAATCTACATCTACACATTGATTCTTTTTTTTTTTTTTTCGTTATTTTTGTTGAACCGTATGCATCAAAAGATGCATGTACGGTTTCTAAGGGATACAACTTTATCCCAATCAACCGACTTTATCGAGAAAGATTACTTTTTTTAGGCCAAGGGGTTGATAGCGAGATCTCGAATCAACTTATTGGTCTTATGGTATATCTCAGTATAGAGGATGATACCAAAGATCTATATTTGTTTATAAATTCTCCTGGCGGATGGGTAATACCCGGAGTAGCTATTTATGATACTATGCAATTTGTGCGACCAGATATACAGACAATATGCATGGGATTAGCCGCTTCAATGGGATCTTTTATTCTGGTCGGAGGAGAAATTACCAAACGTCTAGCATTCCCTCACGCTTGGCGCCAATGAGTTTTTTATTTGATTTGAGAGAAAAAAGAAGACTATGCCTTCGCGCTATATGAAATATGAATATTAAGTAATAATAGCATGGCACTTCGAATTCGATATGATAAATTTTTTTAACCCTTAAATTATGTATCGAAAGAGTAGTATGAGATAAAAGGTATTTCCGATTTTATCTAATCTATCGGGAGGCCTATTTCAGCGTCACAAACTTTTTTGTTTTCACGCCGGGAGGCTCTTAACAATATTTAGGTTATGAAAGAATATGAAAATAAAAAAAATCTTGTTTTTTTATTTGAAAAAAAAAAAAAGAAACTTTGGGATTGCTAAATAACAGACGAAATAAATATATAAAGCAACGGAGCCATCATAGTATTTTTGAACTACTCCAAAAACAAAAAGAAGGGTGGTTATTGGATCATTTACCAACCCGAGTCTGATAGACCCTATATTTAATTTATTTGATATTTAAGTAAGGTAAAAACGAATTCCATTATAGAGCCGTATGCAATGCGTAAAAGATGCCTGTACGGTTGTTCAATTATATATTTTATTATTCTTTATCTCTTCACCTTATCATCATGCGAGATAGAATAAACATTTATTATGTTATATCATCAGGGTAATGATCCATCAACCTGCTAGTTCTTTTTATGAGGCACAGACGGGAGAATTTATCTTGGAAGCGGAAGAACTTTTGAAGCTGCGCGAAACCGTCACAAGGGTTTATGTACAAAGGACAGGCAAACCCTTATGGGTTGTATCCGAAGATATGGAAAGAGATGTTTTTATGTCAGCAACAGAAGCCCAAGCTCATGGAATTGTTGATCTTGTAGCGACTGAATAAAAAAGAAAAAATAACAAAAATTTCAGACGAATTGGTGATTTGATATTTTATCTTCTTACCGGATTTAATATTCTATTCATTAATCTATTAATATAGAAATAAAAGAATTCATAATCATCCGGTTAAGATCGATCTAAACCAGCCCATTATGTATATGATTCAATATGCCAACTATTAAACAACTTATTAGAAACACAAGACAGCCAATCAGAAATGTCACGAAATCCCCCGCTCTTGGGGGATGTCCTCAGCGACGAGGAACATGTACTAGGGTGTATGTGCGACTCGTTCAGATCATGGGCTAGGACAAAAGAAAGAAAACAATTGATCCAGTATCAACGATCAGTACCAGTGAATAGACTAGAATGGAAGAACTCTATTCAATATCTAAAAATCACAAAGATCTATCCTTCTATTGTGGTATCAAATGTATGGTTTCCGTTGGTGCAAATCCAATCAACTCCGTTTTAAATTTAAGATGAGAAAGAATTCTCCATTGATAGCAAATGATATCCATTAAGCAGGGGAAATACTATTTTTAAAAGCAGAAAAATTATGCCTTACTCTTGCAAGAACGGACTAACAGGGTCAGCTACTCAGCTAATCTTCATAATTAAATACCGTTACTGTATAAGTAGATCTCATTGTGAAAGACCTCGTACTGGATAATTATGGGTAGAGCCAAAGAGTGTGAACTGTACAAGTTAACAATAACATTGATTAAATGAAAGAAGGGCTCCGGTGTATAGAGAGGACCTCACCGTTTAAGAAGTAACCATAGAAACGATGGAACCCACTATATCCATTTATATTTACTACTTTTATGTGTTTTTGATACCTAATATCAATACAATTTTTTTCTAGGCATTTCACCTAGAAAAAAAAAAAAAAAAAAATCGTGGTTGGGAAGGTTATAGTAGCAAAAGCCATTGGAATTTAAATTTTATACATTGGAAGAATCCGTTTTGTTATTAATAGACTAGGGGAAGGGAATAACTGAAAGAAAGGAAATCGATTAGTTATTCATCAAAGTTTCATTTATTCAATGACCAGAATTAAACGAGGGTATATAGCTCGAAGACGTAGAACAAAAATTCGTTTATTTGCATCAACCTTTCGAGGGGCTCATTCAAGACTTACTCGTACTATTACTCAACAGAAAATAAGAGCTTTGGTTTCGGCTCATCGGGATAGAGGTAGACAAAAGAGAGATTTTCGTCGGTTGTGGATCACTCGGATAAATGCAGTAATTCGCGAGAATAAAGTATACTTCAGTTATAGTAAATTTATACACAATCTGTACAAGAGACAGTTACTTCTTAATCGTAAAATACTTGCACAAATAGCTATATTAAATAAGAGTTGTCTTTATATGATTTCCAATGAGATCATAAAATAAAGAGATTGGAAGGAATCCGTTGGAATAGTTTAAATGGAGTTCCCTGGAGAATGAACTCTGGGAAGGTAGAGTAGAAATTAGTATGATAAAATATGATAAAGTCATCAAAATGAAGAAAGCCGTTAAATAAAAAATATTTATTCCTCTTCTCCCATTTTTTTTCTTACGACAGGACATTTCGATTTTACGATTTTTCGAACAAAAAAAAAAAAACGTCAATCCGCATTTGAGTTTGGATTGGAATTTTATTTTGATTCAATTCAATTGAAGAGTCAACCTATTTTTTTTCTGGTTCTAAGACCAGCAGCTCTAGCGGTTGACTCGCTTCTTTCAAATTGTTTCTCATTATTAAGAAAAGGTAACGGAGATAAAATACGAGCTTGTTTTATAGCAATAGTAATTAATCGTTGTTGTTTTAAGGTCAATCTATTCACCCGTCTAGATAATATTTTTCCTTGTTCGCTAATAAATCGACTAATTAAACTCATGTTTCTATAATCAATTCGATCCCCCGATTGGATCGGAGGCAAACGCCTACGAAAAGATCGCTTAGATTTAAGAAAGATTCGCTTGGATTTATCCATGGTTTGTTTATTCCTTATCCTGAAAATCCCAATCCTATTTCTTAATTCTACATCATGTTTGATCCGATCGAAATAGGATTTGGTTTGTTTATATTTATTTGTTTATATTTAAATAAATTAAAAAATAAATTAAAATAAATTATATATATATATATTGTTATATATAATATGATATATATATTGTTATATATAATATGTAATTTTTCATCTTCCTTGGAAGACTGACACACGAGCGATCGGTTCGATCTATTTCTTTATCTCCCCATGAATCGTATGTTTGTAACAACAGGGACAGAATTTTCTCAATTCCAATCGACTAGGCGTATTGTGTCGATTCTTTTGAGTAATATATCTGGAAATGCCCATTGATTCCTTATTAACACGATTTCGAACACAACTGGTACATTCCAAAATAACCGTTACTCGGACATCTTTACCCTTAGCCATGAACCTCCTTTGGTTTTTGATTCACTCAATTCTTTAATTTTCCGACCCGAAGCAAGGAAGAAGAAAGGACACAAAAATAGAAGCAGGTAACTCGAAATCAAATTATGAAAGAAATATTTTGTTGCAATCAATAGAGTAATAAATAATAAGTAATATAATGATTTCTAACTATATTTATAATTTTGAATTGCCGTACAGTATTTCATTTTCAGTTAAGTATCTTGTATGATATTGTTGCCCCAACCACCGCATTTCCATTCTATTATTAATTTAATTTGAGCCTGAGCCCGAGTTCATAGTTTCACTGAGGGTGAAACCGCTTTTTCTTTGTTTTTTTTTTTTTTTAGAAAGAATAAGTAAAAAAAGAAAAAAAGAAAAAACAAAGAAAAAAAGAAGGGAGGGGTAGGGATTAGTTACAGATATTTGATTGTATCTCTAATCTTCTTCCCCCTTCCCATATCAATAGCTAGAATGAAAAAAAGGGGAATATCAACGCATCCGGAAAAAAACGATTGATCTCTATCAATAAACCTGCTAAAGACCCGAACCATAGAGTACTTACTACCGGTGCCACGGAGAGATATGTTTTTAGATCTCGCATTTTAAAAACTCCTCTTTCTGTATTCGTTATTGTAATTTTATTGTAATTTGTAATACATAATGGTAATACATATATGACCGGATGTGTATATGTAGTTAATGACTTACCACTTGTACGCGGAGTTCCTAATTCAAATTGAAATGTACAAAATAGATATTTATTAAAAGAAAAAAATACGTCCATTTCCGCCTTAAATTCCTAAAAAATATTAATTTTTTGTGGTAGATTTCATATTTATTTCATACTTTATATAAGTCTTTTACCATATTATATGTTTGTTATATGATATATGAGACCAAAAGGAAGAAATGATAAGATAGTTTGTGTATATCAATGTAGGAAATAAAGATGTGGAAAACAAGACAGGGATTCTCTACAATGACACTGTAGACCAATTGAAAGGGATGTAGCGCAGTTTGGTAGCGCGTTTGTTTTGGGTACAAAATGTCACGGGTTCAAA